TTAGAGATCTCACATCAATGATTCGCAACTACTGCTTGAGACAAGAGAAAGAAGGCCCCCATCGAAAGAAGAAGAAAGACTTCACCTTCAAGCGCGGATCTAACGGCAAGGGAATCAGCTGTTTAGGAAGAGTTCGTAGCACTTTCCCGGGATAGAAGTTTTGCCTTAGCCAGATAAGCCGTTACTCGCCCTTAGCCAATTCGCCTTTGAACCTTGCGCGCCAGAATAGATCTTTCTTCCGCCAATGCCGCCCCTAAGAAAGAATAAAAGGAAGGATGGAATAGACTCGAAGCCTTATCCTACAGAGGTCGATAGTTTAGTATAGTAGTCTTGTAGCCTGACACCATGAAGTTGATCCGGGGGGCCAAGTGAGTAGTAGGTCTGCCAGCCAGTAAGCTGTAGTGCTTTCAGCTGTAGTCCAGTTTGTTAGCTTATCAGTAGTTCTTTCTTTAGTAGTAAAGTAGTAGGAAGTCAGCAAAGAGTAGGCAAGTAGGGAAGAAGCCCGGAAGCGGAGTCTTTTCTCTAAATAGAAAGAGCTTCCGTCTCCTCTTTTGGTCTGTGCTACAAGTGGCCAGCTTAACGCGGGCAGGCGGTGTGTCAGCAGTTGGGCCAAGCGAAAGAACAACATCACATTCATCTCTTTGTGGATCACTTTTCCTAGTCGCATAACCAAAGAAAAGGAATCTGACTACTGAGCATGCAAAAAGTGTAAACAAGGCTCTTGCGCACACATCCGATATCGCTTTTCTTCCCTCACTCCACTGAATCCGTCACTCTTGGCAAAGAAGGGGGAAGGTCAAGCTTTTTCCACTTTCTTTAGGATCCGAGCCAAGGATCATATATTCCATTTATGGCTAGCCTTTTTCTAAGCTAAGCCCACCCTCCAGCCCTAGCCTTAGCAACGAGACAGCAAAGAGAGAGCCTTTCATGCAGCCCCCAGCGATCAAAATCTCGCAAGACAAGCTCCCGGGGAGGAAGAATTAAATGAGCAATAGAATTGATGAGCGAGAACATTATAGATTGACAGCTAGTCCTGTAAGCCATAAGTTGGGCTAAGCTTCACTCCTTGATCGAAGCACTGAGGGTTTGACGCCAGAGGGCTAAGGCATAGAGGCAAGTTGACTTTATTCGCCTCGGGGGAAAGAGCAAGAGCCTTCTTTATCGTATATATAACCATCTCACCAACAAGTCAGTTGCTACCTTAAGACATGCCTTTATTCCAACGGCTAACTCAATGTTACTTGCTTTCCTAAAGCCTAAAGGGATTGACCTTGAGCCCGCTTCATCGCCTTTACTTGATTCGAGTAAGTAAAAGGGCTTTACCGGGGCGGGGATTTGAAGCAAGATAGACCACTTGCCCACTAAGCAGCATGCCTTTTGTAGCCACCGATTACTTGATGGGTATAGGCTGAACCGATAAAGACTGTCACCACGAACGATGTGATTAAGGAAAGTTTACTTGCTGTTTCAATTCGTAGTTGAGGAAGTTGCTAGCACGAGAAAGAACTTTATTCCCCTTCAAAAAGCTCTTAGCTAAATGGCCTGCCTCACTTCGCGCGTAAGTCGGCGATACGAGTAACAATGGTCCACAGCCCGAGGGGCGTAGCGGTAATAAACTACCTGTCCTATAATAAGGAAGTAAGGCAACTACCAACTCTCATTCTCCAAGCCAAGCTAGAGTACATGAGAATGATTTGATGCTGTTAACAGCTAAAACTTCCTCTTATTTAACTATAAATTCCTTTTTCATAAAAGAATCGAGAAAAGTCTCTTATTAGCTTATTCAACTCTATAGCTCCTCTAGGGCCAAATAGAATGAAATTATTGCTTCTACACTAGATCGAGGTTAGCGGCACACAAGCTATATGATCGATGATTCCAATGCGCTTCGATTTCACATACTTCTTCGCTTTCATAACATCTGACGCTATATATGCATATGCTAACATCATTTTATTCTAATACAAAACAGAATGGGCTGGTAACAGCACAGAAACAAAACAGAAAGGAGAGCCTTGTATAGAACTGAACTAGCTTAAATGTCCGAACACAGACCTTCCATTTGCTTTAATATGCCTAGAGCTTGGACAACTGTTCCAGTGCCTTTCCCGAATAGATTTATTGTTTCGATTTACCCAGCCTTTCCACCCTCTCCTTTTCCTTTGAGTCTTGAATTCTGTGTTAGAATACCGTAACACCCCCATAGCCCACCTTCCACCCTACCTTTAAATTATGTTTGAGTGGGCCGTGTTCGGCTAGCAAGAGGGGGAAATCTTCGGGCAAAGAGTAGACCGACAAAGTCTAATTAACTCAGTTAAGTCAGCTCGGATTTGCATCACACAGCGCCTGGTATCAACCGTCGGCGTTGCTTATCAGCCCATACAGTTATGACAAAGGCCGAGTTTCCTAGAAGACGTACAAATCTTTTATGAGAAGCTCAGGCTAGGAAAATGTGCACCATAGAGTCACCTTGACAGTTCTTAATTCCAAACCATTCGTCAAGCAGATTCAAAAAGAAGCCTGGCCTTGGAGCATGCCCAGAATACCTGGTTACAGTGAATCAAGGAGCAGCGTCTCTTTGCGATCCGGGGATCCCCATAAGGGGATGTTATGAATCGATCTAGATGGGACATGAATAAGAGAAGGGCGAGATGTTGGGGCTATTGCAAAAGGCATGACTGACTGAAGAAAGATTCTTATTAACGGCCAAAGCAAAATGCTAAACTCCGCTCACCCGGACAGGGACAGCCAAAGCAGGGACTTAGATAATACTAGTAATACATCATACCCCCTAAATCAATGAGTCTATTGGACCTATAGGTGCTCTTCCTAGTGTAACAGCTTGGCACTAGAGAATCTAGTGATTCACTCAAGACCTACTCACTAACCAAGACTAAGCAACCAACCTTATATGCGAAATAGCTTACTCCCCTGATGTCTAATTGGCGACTCTTCCCAGTGCTAATATAATGGTTGAAGGTAATCCGTGCAATCAGCTAATCGAGCAAGTAATCTACATAGATGCCTTTGTTATCCCCCGGCATTGGCATTGAAGGCTAAGGATTTGCTGCTTTCACTGTTCACTGTTCTCAAGGTATCTCCTGACTTGAGGGTGAGATCCCGAATGAGAATATTGCTTTCATTGAGAACCAGGAGAAGGTGACAGAGAAGCGTCCTATGTCTCTCGAGTGCAACCTGATGGCATTTTGTACTTAGACTGTCGAGCTTAGAGGAAACAGATGACCTATTGATTAAGTTATTCCCTAGGAGCTTAGCTGACACAGCCTGAGGATTGGTATACCTCCCAACCCATCGGATCATTCACCTCTTTGACTGACTTTCAAAATATGTCCGAAGGTTTTTCTTTCACACAGAAAGCCAAGTCAACCTCTCTTAACTGCAAGCACGACCACTAAAAAACCCGATGTGAGTTCGTGCTTCGTTATCCGAAGGGGAAACTCCCGGCCGTGCTTTAAGCTGCGAACTTTTTCGGTTCCTTGTTAGCAGGTCAGATTTCTGTTCGATTAAATACCGTCGAATAGCCCCCTCTTATCAATCAACTGACAGAAAAAATGCTGAGAGCAAAAGGAGTCATTAGCTGCTAATCCGGGCTAAGAGGATTAATAGGATGAAACTGCTTATTGTCGAATCTTTTGTATTTAAGATAGTAGGAGTTGAGCAGCTTTACTTCCTTGTTCTTAGTTCTCTGCCAGTCCAATAAGAGGGATTTCGCCCATGTCACTGATACCAATCAAAGGCACCGATGCCGCGAACGACGATCCTTTATTAATATTAAGGAATGTCCTCCGCACACAGGTATATAGGAGCCTGGTATACTATCGTCATAGAAGAAGGAGGGAAAACAAGAAGGCCGGGTATAGCGAGGGAAGACTAAGTAGACCAGCACGTCACGAACTCTATTATTGAAGCGATTGAAGAGATTCCGCAGAGCGGTCGATTGACGATAGAGAAAGGTTGACGTCCACTGATGAAAGGTACCCTGACGATGGGTCCTCTGACACATATGAGGATCTCCCCCCCAATCCCCTCTGACTTCTCGGAGATAGCCATAGCCTTTTAATAGCCTTCCTTTTAGAGAAGAAAGATCCATTCTTTATAGCCGAACAGCATCCCTATAGAGGGTTGTGTTGAGGGATACGGACTCTGGATTGGCTTCTTCTCACGAATTGGATTTGAACCAATATCTCTGGGCGACTTTTCCAAGAGGACTCTACGCCGTCGACTGCAGCGAAAGAAGGCTAGAGCCAAAAGAATTGAAGAAATGAAAGAAGTGCTAGACAGAGACCTGATGGAGTACGCCGAGACAGGACAGACACAGGCTGAGGTGCTCAGGGTCCTGCTAGGGGATAACCCAACAGACATGGCCGATCCGCCAGAAGATCAGGTTGAAGCCATGGTCGAGGAACTTAGACAAGACATCCAGCGACCAGTTATTCAAGACGATTTTGATAGTGAACAGACTCTGAAGGCAGAAGACTTTTCAGCCTCGAAGGGAACCATTCAGTTTGGGCAGTTCACAGTCACTTTAAACTGCTCAGTACTCACCTTACCGGCGGTCTTTCAAGCCAGAAAAGAGGAAGACCAGCCGGTGGAAATAATCGAACTACCTGAAGGTGAAAGATCTAGAGAGGTCGAATCCATGGTGTTTGACAAGCCGGAGGAGAAGATGTCATCCCATCTGAAGCCTCTCTACATTCAAGCCCACCTAGATGGAGTCAAAGTCAACAGGGTGATGATCGACAATGGGGCAGCGGTCAACATCCTTCCATACCACATGCTCCGCAAGCTGGGTAAGTCTAGTGATGACTTAATCCATACTGATGTTACTGTTAGTGACTTTGCAGGGGTAGTTAACAAGACCAGAGGAGTTCTGCCGCTCGAGGTCACTGTTGGCAATTGTACCCGTCTATCAGCTTTCTTTGTGGTAGATTCAGCATCTTCCTACAATGTGCTTTTGGGGAGAGACTGGATTCACTCCTGTTGGTGTGTGCCGTCCTCCTTACACCAGGTTCTGATGTTTTGGGATGGAAAGACGGTAGAAGTGGTGAAGGCAGATGATCGACCGTTTGCTATGGACTCTAACGTGGTCGAAGCCCGGTATTATGATGATAGCCTGGGAGTTATCAAGTTCGAGGGGTATGACAAGCATGGAAAGCCTCGACCTGTGTCAGAAGTCCAGAAGGAAGAAAGCATGCTGGAGGAGTGCACTAGACCCCAGCGAGGGTCGCGTAAGCGGGACGTAGCCATTCGCCTTCACGAAGAGGATAGTGCTTTCAGACGGGGTTCTCAATCGTGCCTAGAAGCTTATAACCATGAAACGGCAGTTAAGAGTGCACATACTACGGTACGGTTCAGTGCGCTATCAGTCCAGCGAAGCAGTAGCAAGAAAAAGAGTACCAAGCAAGCAAAGGAGCCAAAGCCCGTCAGCAAACCCGTAAATTGCGAGTGTGTGAGTGCGCAGTTCCTTCTCTTCGGTAAGTGTCTTTGCATGTCTTAAGCATAGTAGGAGAGATTTCTTTATGAATGATTTCAAGATGGCAAGAATCCAAGCTTTGGAAATAAGCCAATCATAGGCTGCACATTCATATTCAAGATGTTTACGAATAGGACTAGTTGCTTTAAGGCGAGCTACCAGATGAGCTAATCGCGGAAATTCTCCCTCTAAAGGCCAACCTAGGCCTTCTCTCTTCCTTACTCATTCACGGCTCATGGTTTCAAAGCATTGAAATAAGACAAGACAGGGGGTGGAGTTAGCCTAGAGTAGGGGCTCTGAGACTCTCAACTCATACTTAAGAGAAGGGAAAGAAAGTAGGACATTAACCGAGGTTGAAAGAGCACAGGGAGCTGCTCCGCCAGTTGGTGTAGAGGGATGGGTCACTTTTTCGTATCTCGCGCTGTGGTGATTGGTAGAGGAGCCGAGCGTATGCTAGAATCAAGTGCCTAAGGGCTTCCACTAGGCAATCGGACCACTACATCGAATAAAATCAACTGGGTTCACGCTGCGCTTTGTTAGTTAGAGTTCGGAAAGCAAACTGAGCAGCTTCTCCTGTCCACTATGGTTGACTTGGTCTTTTCAAGGAACGCAGCCATCCCCCATGGTAGTAAAGCCTCACCTCCTAGACAAGGTGCAACCGCGAGCTTTCTATAAGAAATTTCCTACTTAGGAAGAGCCCTTCTCAAAGACAGGCGAGCCGAACCTTCATTAGCTTACGTGGGAATGGAAGAACTGGGGCACTGACCCTGTGATGTAGAATCCTTTGCTCTTTCACGCTGATTCGGGTTTCAATTCATTTCTTTCTCAGCCTTGCACCCGGTAATAATGGAACTTGAAGTCTCTTTCATTAACCAGGAAAGGATTCTCGGTGATAGGAGGACACTCTATCAAAGGCCTTGATCCAGCTCTCGCTTCTGTCTCAACAGCCTACAGGCCCTCACTGTACTCTCTCGTTCAGATCCTCCGTTCTAGGTCCAGGCATACGCAAGGATGGGAAGGAGAGCACAACTCCAGATCGATGTCACAGGTCACATTCGTACCGAGGGACAGACTAGTAAACTAGGTATCTTGGTATGTTATTGAATCCACCGCCAAATCACCCTAAAAACTACGAAAATATGGTTTGGGGAATAAGGCTCGTTGAGACCTTGCAAAGGCGAGCCTAATCTGCTTTGGATAACTCCTAGAATGGAATTCCCCTTATGTGATATCCTAACTAATACCAGTCTAACTAAGAGTCATCTGCTAGTCCAGCTTCCTGTGAGTAAGCCAGTGCTAAAGAAGAGGGCTAAGGAACAAGCTAAAAATTCATTGGGATAGATGCAGTGCCAATTCATTGTAGCCTTTTGGAATCGATTTATTAGACTACGAGATTTCGGCTTGGACCGACTGAAGAGCTTATCGGATTAGGCTGCCCGGCTGAGAGGATTGATTCGATGACTGGATTCTAGGATTGGCTTTACTCGATGAGCTTTCTTTAAAGAAAAAGTTCCGAAGAAGATAAAGGTGCGGGGAAGGCTTCGAAGACTTACAAGACGGACAAAGCAGACAACTCAAACAACAATTGGAGGAAGACTTGGAATCATAATAGAAAGCGCTACGGCTACGGGTATGGTGCTATACCCTCCTCGCTTTACATAATACATTAACTCAAACAAACAAGAAGAGAAATCGTCCTGCTACGAATAAGCGATAGGCCAACAGACATACAACTGAAAGAACCGCAACTCCCTCTACGAAAACAACTGATTGTACTACATCGAAGACTTCTACCACTTCGACAGCTTCCACTAATCGAAAGACCAGACGGAGATACAGCCAAAGGACTTTCATGGGCTTTTAGAATTTTATTTCTTTTTTTTAATGGGTTGATCAAATAATCCATTGCGAGAAACAGACGATTCAGGCAGTTGGTCAAGAAGGGGGGGCGCCGGGGGTTCCGTTGTAGATGCAGAAACTTCGATCGATTACTACCTTGGCAACGAATTTCTATCGATATCGATATCATGCTAGCTGGACCGGACTTGGGGTATCCGAAGGGGTAACCGCCGCGGACGGCGGATAAGCGAAAGCAGCTCTTCTATCTCGTTTCCCTTTCTGCTTGGGGTGAGGGGGGGTAATTGGTATTGCACCCGAGCGATTAGTACGTCTTGTCTTCTATTCCTCTCAGTTCCTGTTTTTCAGTGGAGTGGAGGGAGGCATTGGCTATGGCGCCCGACATGCAACGGTGATAACGGATAACGAATCTTTTCTCTTCTTGAAGAAAGAGTCCCGCACTAAAGCGCTCGACCCAACCTCGTACGTGGAATAAAGAAGAACATTCCTCGATCATCCTTAGATGATTTGGAGCCGGGTATCCCATCGAAGCTAACAATGGTGTTAGGACTCGTTCCTAGGAAAGGAAGTGACCAACCTAAGGAGCGAAACAACTGGAAAGGTCATCAAAAAACTCTCCTTACTACAGCATTCGCACCGCACACGGAGAAAGAAGCAATCTCAGAACCAAGCACATTTCCCAGTCTCTCGAACGGAGGTAGAGAGCCCTTATACATATGTTTTCACTCACTCACTCCCGAGGGGATCTTTCTCAAACCTTTCTTCTCTCCAGCATACCATTTATAGTCTATCTATTCGAAAACTCATTCTCTTGACAGCAACGCCCGGACGACAGAACTCTGTATGCTCTGTATTATCGGAAAGCCATTCCATCCTTATAGCAGGAAGAAGAGTTAATCCTACATCCATTCAAAAAGGCACTAAGACATCTAATCGAACAAAGTGAAAGTGCACTCGCCTTGATTTGATGTCTCCGTTGGCAGAAAAGACTTTTTCATGTGGATCAACTAAAGGCCCAGAATTCCCTAGTGCTAGTGGGCCATCTTTGAAAGAAAGGACTCCCTATTGATGATCGATAGAAGCCTTATTAGCTTCCCAGACTACCTTGTCCTTAAAAGCCAGCCGGATAGATTGTAAGCAGCTCTAGGTCGTAAAATCTCATCTGCATACGACCAAAGTAAGTAAGTGGATGGATCCCCAGTTCCAGAAATGAATATGGAACCGGCTTGCTGTCTGAACCGCTTCTAGAGATTCCTACGGAATCGACTTATATAGACGCAGCAGATGGGACTAAACTGTCTTCTATTTTTATCCCCTTCCGCCTATTATACCTACACGCCTTCAGCAGAGTGGTCAGTAAACCCTTTTCCAGAGACACGGACTCTTATTCTTGGCCAGAGAGACAGGTGGACAAGAAAGACAGGTCAAAGTTGCTCAAAGATGCCAGTAATCACAGTGAAGTAATGAAAGAGGAAGACAGCCATAAAGCAGAAGACTTAGAACACGATCCAAGACGTCACTATTGCACTTGGGCGGCAGGCGAAGCCATTCCTTTTTGACTCCGGCTCTAGGTCCTACCAATTGCTTGACGTCATCGGTGCGCTTGATGCCGAATCCTATACAAGAGCAGATATTTCCGGGCCAACTACTCTGACGCTTCCTATACTTGAAAAAACCTAGAAGCAGCTCCCCCAGAGGGAGAAAAAGATTCATAATCCCAAGGACGGTTGGCGAGTTGCTGGCAGAGCTGAAACGTTGGGATTCGTAACTATTTGTGAAGATACCCCTAACTTTCTAATTAAAACATCGGAAAGCGCGATCTCTTAGAGAGGGTTCTTTTTTCTTGTCATGGTCACTTCCTATTCAATGGGGCCAGACACATCGTTCAATTGTGCCAGTTTAGGTGTCGAGGAGTGCAGATAGTGTGGTGGTATTTTTAATACTCTAAGAGCTCTACCGTAAGTTAGTCTTTTACCATATAGAAAGTTAGGAAGACAGAAGGCTTTTCAGCCTGAAGAAGGGAAGACAAGATCCGATCTCCTTTTTTTAGCCGGATGAGGGAGCGCTCTCGGGAAAGCAACTGTCCTTACTAAACTATGCGCTCATCTCTCTGACCAGAAAGTTAGGGTTGAAACCCGTTAGCAAGGCAAGGCCCCATCCTTTTCAATAAAGCACACTTTGGCGGGCACCTCCCCCTCCATCGAAGCGGATCGCCAGGCCCTCCCTGATTATGTAGCCCCTCGTTATCAAGAACTCGAAAGAGGGAAGCGTGTGCTTTCTCGATGTCCGATTTTCGAAGAGGCGGCGAAAGGGGACGAATACGCCCTCGAAGGGGGCATTTCTCAGCAAGCAAAAGAGCTTAAAAGCGCCCTTATCAAACCTATTAGTAAAGCATCAAGGCCCCTTTACTAGGTTGGGCGCTAGCTAGCGCTTGACTAATATAATAGAAAGTAGGGCTCTTCTTATGTTTCAAAAATCCCGGGGCTTCTTTCTCGATTTTTCGTCCAGGGCCTATGCATAGTGGTAAAGGCGTAAGACCTCCAACTCAAATGGGGAGTAAGGTTGACTCCGATCCCTCCTCCTAAAGGAAGTGAGCGACATCTTGTACGATGTACGTCCTGGCCGCTTGCAAGCGCTCGCTTGAACAGGTAGACCGGGGAAACTGCATATGATCTCCCGCGGCATGCGTGAATGTGGTAGCTCGGAAACGTCATTGCCTATGACTTTGGGTGCGTTCCGCTTGCCATCTCCCCGATGGAATAGATAGCTCCTGCAATGCTCGCTTCACTTCCAGCATTGAAAAGAGGCAGCCTCATGTCAATATGAGCTCGCCCGGAGATCGTGATTTAGCTGTTGCGAGCTCCTCGCTTTCCGCTAGACCCGCCCTCTAGCTGTAGAAGCTTTTCGGCCTATCGAAATCACAAGTTTGAACCGGCCTTTCCTTTGATAGTCGACAAGCTTTACTTATAGCAAATTCCATAGAAAGGGGCCGGCCGCCTGGAATCAAAAGAGTTTCGAACCCGTTGAAGATCTTTGTGGCTCCGGATCCCTCCAATCCAGCCGATTCAGAATCGACCAATTCCGGGATCTTTTGCAGTGAAGGCCTGTCATCGAATTCTTCAAACCTGGGGCATGCCGATCCTGAATGAAACTAAACATGATTGATCCTACTATCAATCAATCCGTCATACAAAGGCGTAACTACGGCTCTCTCTACGGATAGAAGGAGGGGCAACAGCCTTGTCAAGGCGCGGGCCAAGCCAACTCAAAGTGAAGCGATTTATACCGAGCAAGAACCTGCACTAGAATAGGAAAAGCGAGACATTCCTTCTTTTCAGAATTCCAGTCCTGCGGGCCTGCCCGAACTGTAAGTGATTCAAACAAAGAGGTCTTGTAGAGCCTCGGTTGAAGTACCAAAACTCCTCCTCCTTTATCTTCTTCCTACCCTCCGGGGGGATGAGGATGAGACAGAGTTTACTCCCGCGGCCTCTCGGTAGAAGAGGGAGAAAGCCCAGCCCTCTATCTCAGTCTCAACAGAAGGTAAGAGGAAGGGCCATTCCCTCTTTCTTTCGGGAAGGGCTTAAAAGTGCCTTCATCATGTCAAGCTTCGGGCAACCGATTTTCTCCAAGGGATTTTCGAAGAAGAGCAATGAGCATAGTGTTGAACTCTTTCAGTAAGCACTCCTTCCGAACCAAAATCCTTGATTGCCTTCGAGATTTCCTCTCCCTTATTAAAGGAGAAGTTCGGGAAACCGTCAGGCCCCACTCAAACTAGCCGCCCTGTTACCTTAAAGCATTTCTTCCATTTTAAAAAGATCCACTAGCCCGGATGCTCAAGCTCAATATCATATTGGTTGTGTTCTACCAACGAGCAGCCAAGAGCCTAAAGAAAGCACTGAGAAAGAGAGAAGTGTTCCGTATGGGTTCGTATATATACTGTGGCGCTATATGATCTTTAGCTATAGGTCTCGTGTGCTTGCTATAGAAAGTACATATAAGTAAGAGGAGGTGGTAACGGTCGATGGATGTTCATATTTTAGTATTTATTTGCTGACTTCAGCGTCACATCAAGGTGACAGGATTCGAACCTACTGACTGTAACGGATCTTTCAAGGCTTTTCTAGCGAAGTGAATCAGGATAGAAATGTAAAGCCACGCCGGAGAGCGCAGGAGTTTGAGGTTGGTGATGAAATGAAGTGTGGTCCTGAGAAAGAAAGATCAGTACGAAGCTACCAAGCTCCTCTCCGCCCCCTATCGTTGGAGCTACTTCGTTCCTGGTAAGAAATTCCTGTGATTCTTGTCCCAGCGATAAAGATTTCAAACGGGGGGCGAAAGAGCCTGAAATAGTCCCCGGTAAAGCCAATCCCCAAGTGGAGGATTCTAGCTCTATCCTCATTTCTAGAGCCGGGTGGGATAGAGCTAGAGCTAGCGACTAGGGCCAGACCCTTTTCTATCTATACAAGACCGGCTGAAGGCGCTAAGACTCCTCTTTCTACGCCGAACATCAAGGGGCCAGCAAAGGCTACACACACTGCCAAAAATAAAGCGAAGAAGACCCACTTGCCCGCTTCTCCTTCCCCCCCCCCCTATTGCTAGGGGGGCCTCGTCCTCTTCTTTTTCCTCTTTCTTGTATGAAAAGAGAGACTACACCCATCATACGTTTCCGATACCGACAGCAGCCCCCACCAAAACTAGTGCCCGTTTTTGAATCTATTCCTCTGGGCTTCTCTGTCGAGCTCGTATTGCGCTCGCGCTTCTGGTGGAACCTGGGAGAAAAGACTCTCTCTGGCTTTTTTTCTTTCCTCAAAAGCCATTAATTCGCTATTTAGTGCGGCCCTCTTCTGGGCCCATTTCTCACTTTGAGCCGCATGCAGCTCTTTCTCATTCTCAACGGCCCATTTTAGCCGTTGCTCCGCTTCCGAGAGCGCCCCCTTTACGTCATCAAGTTCCCGTTTCCAGGCTTCGAAATCCTGAGCGGAGGGGGTTTTCTCCGCCAGTTCATCAATCCTTTTATCCACCTTTAGGAAGTCCTCGAAAATCTCCCAGGTGGCCCTCCAGGGCGGTGTCCCTAAATTCAGGTTGAATTTATGCTTTTTTAACGCCTCCCCTTGAGGGCGAACCTCAAAAGGGGCTTCCCCTGCGCCAATTCGGCATCGGTCAATGCCGGGGCCGGCTGGTTGAGACCGGGAATCCTCCCCGGCGTGCTCCCTTCGCCGGAGGGGGCTACATCGACCCCGGGCTGAAGGAGATTTCTGTCCATACGCGAGACAGTGAATCCCGTATCGGGTGCAGACGGTTTCTTCATCTGCAAGCTATAGGGAGCGAGCTCTCCATGGCCCTGAAAGATCATGAAGGAATCCGCTAGTTGGAGCAGATTCCCAAAAAGTAGAAAAGAATATCTTATTACGAATAAAGTCATAATAAGATATTTAAAAAGGAGACAAAAGACGCGAAGGCGTCTATTCGTCAAAAACGTAAAATATAGAGTCGCTGAGTATTTGATAATCAAAGGGAGTGGAAAAGCTGCAGTAATTCTTTGGAAAAGCCCGATTCTCTTTTTCTTCGAGCTTTCATTTTTTAATTTATTATTACTGTTCCTAAATTTCATTTTTTTTTTTATTATTCTCTTTTTGGAGTCCTTCCTCCTGCAAAAAGCCGCTCCACGGTGGTAAAGTCTCATCTTGTGTGTTGGCCGAAGTGACAATAGTCACATTGAACCCTCGAATATGTTCGAAGACCTCGAAATGCTCTTCCAGTTCTGGGGAGAATTCGCAAAACTCCGTTTCCATCGAGAATTGAATGGAGTTTTCCCGTATTTCGAACGGAGAATCTAACAGAGACATTACTATCGAGATTCTGACTGAAAAATTAGATATTCCATGTCCTCGGAGAGTGCTTTGTCGTGCCAGGTCACTGACATATCCTTTGTCTTTATTTGACCCCAAGAATGGATTGGATCGAAAGGACTTTCCTGTCGAACCCCTTTGTGTCTGTATGAATTTCTGACCGCGCGGAATCTCCATAGCCAATTTTCCATTTTTTATTATGAAATTATAGGGTGCCTTTGGTACTACTCTTATTTCACACGATCCAGGAACTTCCATAACGTTGGCGTGATTCGGTTTGAGCAACGGATCTTGACGTGATACATCTTCGTAATGAAAATGGAGTGGAAACATGAGTTGGCTTTTACAGTATCTAGAGAGAGAATAAAAGCACTGTGAACTATCTGCTTCAAAAAGATAGTTTAAGAATGAAACGGAAACCTTCTTTCTTCGAGGAACACAATCAACAGTACTTCCAACGCCTTCATCGGGCAAAAGAAGTTGCCGGGTATTCCCACATTGAATCGCAATTGGTTGATAAAAGAACTATCTTCCCCGGATAGAAAGATGAAATTTTTCCCAATAGTCAAGATCTTATACCAATGTAAGGTTGGTTTGCCTCCTTTGCTTGTGTGCCCACGGGCTTTCCTAGTGCAACCATCCTATCTATTGAAAACAAGAGCATAGAAGTAGCTGAAAGGCAGGGTTTAATCGTTATACTCGGAAAGAAAGGTTAACACTTGGAACCCCCACTCCCGTCGATCTTTGACCTTTATGACCCATAGACTCCAGGATATGGATACTAACCCGCATATCCTATTAGAGTGACTTGATCAACATCTCTTTCCTTTGTGGCCTCAGGTCACCGAACTAATATAACAGGGGATTGAATACCATTAAAGAACACCACTAGCTTTCCCATTGGACACTAAACTCTTGAAGCAAAAGCTGTTGCTGCTTCTGAGTGAATATTGTACATTCATTTGACTCACGTCGTAGTGTAAAGGAAAGAAGAAAACGCGCCTTAAGGAAGAGTAGGAGAAGTTGGCAAGTAGATTCCCATTCCCTGGGCTACAAAACTCTTCTTCCCATCTCGAAGAGAAATGCTTTAACAAGAGCAAGTAGTAAACTAACTACCCATACTCTAAGAAGGAAGTAAGCTGCCCTCTAATCCTAACAACTACCATATTGGTCCTAGCCGAGGCTCTACAAGACCTCTTCTTCTTTTTTTACATGAAAGCATTCGTTCAGAGTCGACAAGAGCGAGAAGAGCTTCTGAAACAAAAGCAAGAACTGCTCCTATGGAAAAGACTAGCAGAAAAAGCAGAGTGAACAGCTTCACATCCTAGTGCCCAAGGGGCCAAGGTAAAGGCAAGGCGAGGAGCCTATTATTCCGAATCCATAACAACTCCTCCTCTTGCAAATATCACAGCTTCTTCTTCTTTTTCCTTGTTTACAGCTTAACCAACTTGAGAAAGACTTGTGACAACATCAGTAATAGCCATTTCCCCTCACTCCACGGGCAAGCCGTCAAGCTCCATATGCTGCAAATAGAAAGCCGACAAGGGCTTATCAGCGCCTCAGGCCTTAAACTCCTAACTCGGTTTACGGGATGGAACATAACTCCCAGCGAGAAGTAAAGCAATTCCAAAACCTGTCGCTTTCCTTTAACTTGCAGATACTTCCTTGCGAATAAGGACGGACCATAGTGCTACTGCTAGAGGGGACTCCGCTAGGCTTGCTTGCTAATTCGACTAGAGCACATAAAGAAGGACAATCTTGCAACGTTAATGGACCGCCCTAAACCGGATGGCTTTCACAGGGCATCCAATAGGCAATTCACTCATAACAGAAGCTAGAGGACAGTCTTCGTAGGACGGATGAGCGATTGGACCACCTATACTTATAGGACAGTTACAGGACAGATGCGACCGTTACCAGTTGACAGATGACAGAAAGAAGACTTCGCTTTACCCGCCTAGGGAAAACTATGCCCGCCTATAGACTATACCTCTTTGCTCGCCCGGCACACCAAGGAAGAGAATTGGCCGGAACCAACATCGAAAGCAACTCCAATAGGAAGAGATTATTCTTTGCTAGCGATGCTTCCACTAACCCCCCTACTTTAGCCTTTGCTCGATCTGTATACATCAGACGAGGTGAGCTAATTAAGCGTATATAATAGCAGGGCTTTCAGCGCCTCCTCTATTTTATTAACGGAAAAAAGAGTCGATTTAAACTAGCCCCTTTTTGCCTAGAACCCGGCATTCCCCCGTCACAGCTTACTCTTTCTCGAGGCGATTCCTATTCACATTCAACTTGAGTTGAGGAATGATTTTGATTCTTTTCTTGTTCCCAGCTTAACATTTCTGGCAGCTAGTTTCGGGTATAAACTAAACTCCTAAATTCATTGAATACCGATCCTACTCTCCTGCAGGCCTTACTAAAACAAAAGCACCAAGACTGAACCACTTGAAGCTAAATAAAGAGCTTATCCCCATTCATTCACTTCCCTTTTTATTTAAGTGGAAAAACCTCTCCTTTCATTACTGCATCGAATTCAGAGGGAGTGAAGCCAAAGGTAAGAAAGTCTAAGAAAGTCAGTCATCGTTGCTTTGCTTCCTTAATTAGATTGACTCGTTAAGTTAGACACCGATGTCGGATTCTTTTGCTTCACAGCAGGTAAATCCCCTTCCTCACCTGAGAGTAAGGATCTTCCTTACTTACGAAATATCCCCTGACTAAAACACCTGGGAAAGCTCATACAAGGTAGGGCAAAAGGGACTGAACATCTTTTAACTCCTGGCTTGCGAAAGTCCTCTGGAACGATTGTTAGAACAATACGAAACCCGTGTCTTCAACTTGCTCACCTTCTGCCCTGAAAGAGAATGAAATTCACCGAGAATGTGAACCTGGTCCATAGATGCTTCCGAAAACAAAAGAAGATCCCATTTTTCACCGGAAAAGAGCGGAGTGATTAGCTTCTTTTTTTCCTCAAGGACGAGAACGCCTATCTCAGAAGGCAAGTCTATTGAATGGGGTACGTGCTATTCAAAGCATCATTAAGAGTTCTGCCTTATAGGGAGTAGTCAAGAAAAGATGACTCTGATCTTTCCTTCTATGGAGCCGGATGTGAGCTTCTCGCCTACTGATCTTACTCAAAAAGAGTCAATGGCAGCGGATTCGTGAACAGGAAAAGAAAGGACCTCTTGCTCCTGACCCGAACCCTCGGAAGGAAAGAAAGCATTTGAACAAGACCACGGACACCATCACTAAACCATATTGACTATCCGAAAGCCTACCTTCCCTTCGCTCCTTCCCCGGCTACGGCTACAGAGTTGGATAAATCTCACTTATGCTTCTTAACACTTGGAGTTCGAAGTGGATCCTTATTTCTTTGTTCTGCGCTCCACTGGATCTACTGTCTCTAATTCAGCATCTGCTTTCAATGCTAGCTCGATTGCAGCTATCTTCGCCGGGTGAGCAAAAAGCATTTACTTTGCGCCTGCCGCTCCTACTAATCTTACTCCAACAGATGAATAAGAGGCCACTTACTTGGTAGAACTTGAATCAGAATCTCTTTCTTCATTCTCGGCTTCTTCAACAAGAGCTTATTTCCCCGCTAAGCATTCGTTCCCAGTCGACTCAACAAAAGAAATTCTTCGTTGGTACCATGAAACCACTACCACGCCTAGGAAGTGAGTTGGCCAGGGCCCCCCTTTACGATTGATTCATTCAACCGTGGACCGCTTATGTATTCCCCTAACCCTCCTCGCGGTCCAACAGCCCATGAGTTATTCTAAGAACCCGCTCCAGACCATTTGGGTCAACCCAGAGGTCTTTTTTCTTTTTCATTATCTTCTTATGGACCTATATTCTTTTACGTGCTAGGCCTATCGTCACGGTAAACGTTCTTGTCTCTTTCGAGCTTTTGTCGTGGAGGTGGCTGTCTAGACCACGTAATCCGAAAGTTCTATATTCAAAAGTCTATGTCTATTCTTTGTCTATAGCGATCGGTTACCCGTTGGGTTAGAAGACAACAGTATGGGGTTGCCCCCCTACTACGCTTCAAGCTGCCAATCCAGGAGTGGAGTCTCGGGATCGAGGATTCAAGGAAGGGAGCCCGTCATAACACGCAGTCGGCGCGTCGGACTTTCCCGACCTAAAATAGAATCAGTCCTCGCGGGAAGCGGAACCTTGAAGGTCAGGCCCTGAAGAGGTCCCACCACATTCATTCAAATGGGCAGGGTTCCCGAGGGAACGAGGATCCCCCGCCCTAGTCTGATAGCGGAGTTAAGTGGAGAAGTAACTAAGAGAATCAAGACAAGCAATACAGGAAGGAAGAGGTTAGGGGTTTGTTTAACGAAGGGTAAGCTTCAACTATTAGAGACTTGAGAAGTGCACTGAAGGTTAACTATGTCAATCTACAACTCAATGTGATTGGCTTCGCCCGGGGTAGACGGGTCTACCAGCTACAACCATGAAGCTGAGGTCATCGTGTTGGAAGAAGTTAATATTGATAGATAGGGCTGACCTAGTCCCCTTTGAAGACAAGACCTTCCTTTTTCTTTCTTTGCTTTTCCTCTGTCCATTGCCCTATCAGAATCAGTATCGGTTGATTCCTTCCCAAATGATGAGAGGAGGAGGCTTTTTTTTGTTCGCTTGCTTGCTGGCAAGCTCTATACCGACCTTGGCTATTTGAGGCAATTTCTAAAGCATTTAGTCTCGCTAGCTATGCTAGCTTCTTTGGTATGGCTAGCTTGTTTTTTGGTGAGGTATTGCCCTGCTGTCGCATTCTTCCTTTGCGCTGTGCTCCCTCTCGTAATTTCTCTGCGACCTCTCTCTTTCTACTTTGTATTAGCTTTGTTAATTGGAATTGCCCCATGCAAGCGATTATAGCTAGCCTCTCTTTCATCGTTACCAGTTTCCAAGGCTGATGTCACTGATAGCTCTGCTTTCATTCTGATTGGCTACCAGAAGGGATAAGAACTATGCTTTGATCGGAAGGCACCTCTGCCGCCGTTACGTTGGGGAACTCTATCCTTTCCCTTCGAAAATGCTGAGACGGTAAATATTGGTGAACGGGGACCGGGTTACGACGTGCTTAGTGATGATACAGAAGAGAATTCCGAAGTGCTCTATGGATTGGCTCTGGGGTAGCATTCGATGACAATTACTGGCTTCACTACCGATTCCACGTTGAAATCTCTGCCGACTTATCCTCGGCAATTAGGCTAGCCAAGTACTCTACCCGTATTGGTGCTATTAGCCAATGACAGATGGATAGTGGCCTTCACTTTTGAGCGAATTGGGTGAGTGGGAAATTCCCATCATTGAAGTCAGAGTGTGGGACTGAGCTTTCCGAATGAGAAAGAAAAAAAAGGGGGCTAGCCTTTGCTCTGTCGTCTTGCTCGTCCGTCTCGCTAAGAAAGTGTTGGAGGTATTTAGAAATACAAATATCTCGCTGAAGTATGGCTAGGCAGTAGCAAGGAAGGTCTCTCTCGCTATGGCTCTTTCGCGGGGGGTTTATCTGGACATCTAATCCATGCAGGTATGCCAAATGACTTTCTCTTTATAACGAGGAAGGGAAATGGAATTTATAGGAAGAAACCTCTGTGATGTGGTATAAGATGGCCAATTGCATTAAAAGAGTGGCTAAAGAGATTTTTGGAGAATATAAGGGTAAAAATCACTCACATAAAGAAAGTTGGGGGTGAAACCAACCAAGATGTATGTCGTCCGACCCAACCTCAGACTCTTTCTTCCCGACCTATTTTACTTTTTTTCTGCAGTTATTTAGGTGGTATCCCGAGATTGAAGAGATCGAATTCCTCCCGGGAACACACGAAACAAAGATATGAACTAGGTAAATAGAAATGGAAAAGAGATGTTTCCAATTCATCAAAATCAGAAGCTTTTTCTACATCCATATGATCTACTAAAGTAGATCGATATTGCCCGTATAATGAAAGCAGATCTTGGTCCATGGAGTCCCAAGAAGGTAAGAACTCCAACCTGTCCGATGCTTCTTCGGCCAAATACAATATACAGGTGGGACCTGCACTATGAGCAAGCTGTGCGAAAAACCGCTTCTTTTTTCCGGTTCCGCAACAACTTGGGCGAAATGGGGTTCTACCGGGAAACCATGGATTTTTTAGTTTTCGCCATTGGTTACTGGTCGAGCCACTGGAATGGAATAAGATAAGAATCTCTGGAGATCTTTCCTCTCCACTTACTCGGTACAGGCTTTCCTTCTGTAGAAGACTTCTGCCGAATGGCATAATTGTCCGACACTACGTTCCTCGATCTTCAAAGAAGACTGACTCCTCCTACTCCTCCTTCTCCTTTAGAATAGGGTCGTCGTTGGTCCTTCTTTCACTAATGATCTCAGGATCTCACCATTTTCTAGTAGTTCGCGCGAACGCGCGAGGGACTATCCTTTCTATCGCTTGCGCTTGCTTTTCACTCTCAAGACAACGGTCTCTCTCTTCTATAAAGCGAAGCAAAGCGCATGGCGCTGAAGTGAAGAAAGCTCAATAAACACACACGAACACGATGCAGGGCATAGCATAAATGAGACCGCTGATCATTTCATAAAACATATATGCTTGACCTTTCTCGATGCTTTTTTTGGGGTGACTCACCAACCGACCCAGCAGTGATCGATGACAGAATGATACGAACAAATCAAAGTTATTGGATTTGGTAGTTCTCCATTAACTTCTTTCTTTACCCCTTTGCATATGTTCCTAAATGGGTGTGCACCTCCAGATGGGCGGGGGCCGGCCTCCTATTCTCTTATGCAGCATTTATTAGCTTAGCTG